GCAAAGGTAGCTTAACGGATTAAAGCACAGCACTGAAAATGCTTCAAAGGGGGTTAAAGTCCCTCCCTTAGCAGCCGATTTGGTCCTAGTCCCAATCTTAACTACTTTCGAGGTGCCACATGCAAGCCCATTAACGAACCAGTGAAGTAAAATCTTGTTCCCTAAAACCTAGAAAGAAAAGAAGGAAAGAGAAAACCAGTATCAGGCACTAAACAGATGAGCCCACGACACTAAGCAATACGCCACAACTGCAGTGCTAAATATTAGACAATCAGAAAAATCCGGATCTAGCAAAAAAAGTATGAAGGAGGTAAAATACGTGCCAGCCACCGCGGTTATACGTAATTCCTACAGTTAAATAGCACGGTGAAAAGGGTGGTTAGAAGAGAAATTAATTGGTTGTAGCTTTGGGCTAGTGGTAAAAAACTAATCCCACAAGAAACCTTTACCCCCAAATTAAACATTTGAAGCCACGAAAACTAAGACCTAAACCAGGATTAGATACCCTGTTATACTTAGAAGTGAACAACCTTAAGCACCAGAGAACTACGAACCTAAAGTTTAAAACTCAAAGGACTTGGCGGTTTTCCAAACCTCCCTGGAGGAGCTTGCCATTGAATCGATAACCCACGAAACACCTCACCAACTTTTGTAACAACAGCTTGTATACCATCGTCGTAAGTCTACTTCTTGAGAAAGTTGACTTTAAGGGAGAGCCCTAGACGTCAGATCAAGGTGCAGCCTATAGGTTGGGAATAGGTGAGCTACAATGTTTGAACAAACCAGTGAAAGAAGGGATGAAATACCCCTCGGAAATTGGATTCAGCAGTAAGCCCCATTAAGAAAATGGGGCTGAAAAGAGCTCTGGAATGCGTACACATCGCCCGTCACTCTCGCCTAGTTAAGATTACGCAAGGGGAGAAAAGTCGTAACACAATAGGCACACCGGAAGGTGTGCCTGGAAAATGCCCCTATAGTTGAAACACAACAAGAGCTTTTCACGCTCTAAGTTTGAGTTAAAGTCTCAATAGGAGCTAAAGGCCTTGAAAGCTCAACAAATAGAGCGTTTGGTCTTGTAAACCAGGAGAGAGGGTTAAACTCCCTCTCAAGGCTTTAGAGTCTCCCATCACAGCTCCTACCCCTCTCTCCTTCGTCGTTCGGGTTCCCTGGTATTACCTCTTTTGCATATGGGGGGGGGGGGGGGGGGGGGGACTCTAAATTATATATAATAAACGATCTATCAAGGGATAGTTTAATAAAAAACCGCAGCTTTGGGAGTTGCAAATGTAAGTGTGAACCTTATTCTCTTGAACTTAAGGAGATGGGGATTGAACCCACAACAAAGAAGTCAAAGTTCTTCGTTTTTCCAATTAAACTACTCCTTACTGGCTTGGGCTGTAGCTAAATGTAAAGGCGCTTGGCCGTTAACCAAGAAATAATAGGATAAATACCTATCTTCCCAGGCTGAAGTAGCAAAGTGGTTAATGCAAAAGACTTAGGATCTTTTAACGAAGGTTCAACTCCTTCTTTCAGCTGTAGCTTCTAAGACTTTAACTTAGAACTTTTGCTTGCAAAGCAAACGTTTTTCAATTAAACTAAAACCACTAAAGGACTTAAGTTAAATAAACTGAGAGCCTTCAAAGCTTTAAATAAGAATGAAAATTTCTTAGTCCTTGGGTTTTGTAGTGTAACTAACATTTCGGATTGCAAATCCCTAGATGCAACTAGAACGTTGCCAAAGCTTCAAAACAACTCGAATTGCACGAGTGTGGTCTCCGTGTAAAGGAGAGACTTACTAACTAGCTATGCTTTGGAATTTTTCTTATTATATATATATATATAAGTAGAGTAAGCTAAATGTTAAGCTTTTGGGCTCATACCCCAGGAATGGAAGGATAAAAACCTCCCTCTACTTTCAGAAGCCGCTGGAGTTTAACCAGCAATTTTGGCCTGACAACCCAAAGTTATAAGTTTAACTAGGCCTCTTTTTTAGAGTAAGGTGGCTGAGAGAATAAGCGGTGGATTGTAAATCCATACACAAGGGTTAAACTCCTTTTCTTACTAACTTAGCTTTATGAATACAGCAGTATTTTTGACTTCCAATCAGACAGTCTTGGTGAAAATCTAAGATAGAGCAGCTAAAGTAGCAAAGTGGTTAATGCAGAAGGCCTAAGACTTTCCTATCAAAGGTTCAACTCCTTTCTTTAGCTCTATGGTGTATATATTTAGAATATTAGAACTTGTCTCATTCTTAATCCCGATTCTTTTATCTGTGGCTTTTCTCACACTAGTAGAGCGAAAGGTACTGGGTTATATGCAGTTCCGCAAGGGACCAAAAGTAGTGGGGCCTTATGGGCTATTGCAACCCTTTGCAGACGGATTGAAGCTATTCATAAAGGAAACTTTGAAGCCTTCGACAGCCTCCCCTTATCTATTCTTTTTCTCCCCTCTACTATTCTTGGCCTTGGCTTTACTTCTATGGAAATTTATGCCCGTGCACACTCCCACCTTAGACTTACAGCTCTCCCTGCTTTTAGTACTAGGCTTGTCTAGGCTTTCTGTCTATGCCATCCTAGGGTCTGGTTGAGCCTCGAAATCTAAGTACTCGCTCCTAGGAGCTATACGAGCAGTAGCCCAGACGATTTCATATGAGATTAGCCTAGCACTAATTTTGTTATCCCTTATACTTTTTTCTAGAAGATTTAACCTCACATATATAATGAACACCCAAGAGTTCTCTTGATTTGCTCTCTCTTGCTTGCCCCTATTTTACATTTGATTTGTTTCCACTCTTGCAGAGACAAACCGAGCACCATTCGACCTAACAGAAGGAGAGTCTGAGATAGTTTCGGGCTATAACGTAGAGTATGCCGGGGGACCTTTCGCTCTTTTTTTTATTGCCGAATATGCAAAAATTATCTTAATGAAATTATTTTCAGTGGTGCTGTTTCTAGGCGGCCCCTCCCCGCTAGGAAAATTGTTTCCAATTAGAGTCATAATAGTTGGTATTAAGACCACCTCTCTTGTTTTCCTATTTTTGTGAGTTCGAGCTGCCTACCCACGATTCCGGTATGATCAGTTAATGTTTTTAACGTGAAAGAGGTACCTTCCCCTTTCGATAGGAGCTTTGTGTGCGATTTTGGCCTTAGTGTCCTTACTGGGAATATCCCTCCCATTATTTTAATGAGCTTGCCCCTAAAGTTAAGGTGTCTAGCTGATAATTAGATTATTAAGGGTTAAATTCCCTTCAAGCTCTATGCGCCAAATCGTGTCTACCTTTTTATTTGTGACTGTAATCTCTGGGACTGTAATCGTTGTCTCCTCCGAAAAATGATTTATTATTTGAGTTGGCTTGGAGCTTAGCACCCTAGCATTGGTTCCAATCCTTTGCTCAAGGTTCTCCCCACGAAAAGTGGAGGCTACAATAAAGTACTTTCTTGTTCAAGCTTTAAGGGCTGCACTTTTACTAAAAGGGGCCCTTATACAAGCTTGGTTGACAGGGTCATGGTCAATCCTAGATCCTGTTAAAAAAGTAACCTCTATTTGCCTAAGAATAGCCCTCGCATTTAAGATAGGCCTTGCCCCCTGTCACTTCTGGTTTCCAGATGTTTTACAAGGATTACCCTTTTTCCAAGGGTTAATAATAGCTACTTGGCAAAAGATAGCGCCTCTTATGTTAATGTTTTATTTTAGCCAGTTAGGTTTTTCCTACCTACTTATAACAGCCAGGTTAATTTCTATATTAATAGGAGGCTGAGGAGGACTAAATCAGACACAAGTGCGTAAGATTTTAGCATTCTCTTCGATAGGAAACATGGGCTGATTAGTCATAACATCAGCTTACTCCCTTAACGCTGCAATCATTATGTTAGTTATTTACTTAGTTATTAACACTTCTCTGTTTCTATTGTTTGACCACTTAAAGGTATCCACATTGGGGCACTTAAAAACTATCTCTCAGCTTTCGCCAATCAGGGTTGCTCTTGTTCTCCTAGTGATGCTCTCTCTAGGAGGCCTTCCCCCCCTAACCGGCTTTATTCTAAAGTTTACCTCCCTTTATTTCTTAGTCGCCAACAATTTTATTATTCTATCTTCCCTTATGATAGTTGGAAGGCTCTCAAGGTTATTTTTTTATCTCCGAATTTCATTTAAAACGAGCCTAATTCTGTTTCCCCAACACATTATTAGTCTCGCCTCTTGACGAAATAGGACGATAATTTCACCTCTCGCCCCAAAGGCATGAATAATTTCAGTTTCTACTGTATTGAGCACTCTTGCAATACCCCTTACCCTTCCCTTATATATAATTACATAGAAAAGTTATAAGTCTAGGTGCATAGAAAATCCAAACAATAAATTCCTATAAAATAGAAAACACTCCTACTCTCTAGTAAATTCATTTGAACTCTTATTTTAACCAAAAGAAGCAGTACCGCAAGGGAAAGATGAAATACCCATAATTAAACAAACCTAAAACAGGAAAGACTAAGCCTTTTACCTTGTGTATAATGGATTAACGAGAAATATAAGAAAACCTATTCTAATCCCGAAACTGGACGAGCTAATCTTCCCTCCTTTTTAGAAGGATATCCCCACTGTTGCAATAGTGGAAAAAAAGGGGAGATTAGATGTGAAATGCTAACCGCGCCCAGAGATAGCTGGTTTCCCAAAAAATTAGTTTGAGCTAAGCCCCTATAAGAAAAATAAAACTCCTTTAATAATATAAAAAGAATCTTTTAGTTTTTGAGCAGAGGTTAGGGCCTTAAGGATAAGCTTAAAGCCCACAATGGAAAAATCCAACATTGATAGTTAAAGACAACAAGCCCCCAAAATAGCTATTCTCGAAGGAATAGGCCTAGAAGCAGCCACTTAACAAGAAAGCGTTAAAGCTCAATTGTTCTTGCTAGCTAAAAAATTTTTGGAGATCATCTCTAACACTACAAAAATTTATTGGGACATTCTGTAATCAGAAGAGACAATGTTAATATAAGTAAGAAAGCTTCGCCTGCGTTTTATACGCTTTTAACCATGGAAGAGAAAACATTGAAACTAAAAATCCTGTTTTTAAAGTCGTCTTCCAACTCAGGAGAAGAAAAATAAAAGAAGTGAAGAAAAGGAACTCGGCAAATAAGGGTTTCGCCTGTTTACCAAAAACATCGCTCCCCGAATTTAAAACATGGGGAGTCCTGCCTGCCCAGTGACTAGAGGTTAAACGGCCGCGGTATCTTGACCGTGCGAAGGTAGCATAATCATTTGTCTCCTAAATAGAGACTAGTATGAATGGCAAGACGGAACTAAACTGTCTCTTTTTCATAGCCCTGAATTTCACCTCCCCGTGAAGAGGCGGGGATAAAATCGTTAGACGAGAAGACCCTGTCGAGCTTTGAGCGGAAGTTAAGATTTTAACACACTTACCTTGCGACTAACTAATATATCTATCCAACAGTAAGTTTTAAACTATTTAGCGAAAGCTTTGGTTGGGGCAACCGCGGAGTAAGAAGATCCTCCGCTAATAGGATATTACTATAATAAGAATTACAATTCTACAATCAAAATGAAAGAGTGATCCACTAAGGTGATCAAAGAAACAAGTTACCGCAGGGATAACAGCGTTATCTTTTCTGAGAGTTCACATTGACGAAAAGGTTTGCGACCTCGATGTTGGATCGGGACATCCTAAGGGTGCAGAAGCTTTTAAGGGTTGGTCTGTTCGACCATTAAAGTCCTACGTGATCTGAGTTCAGACCGGCGAGAGCCAGGTCAGTTTCTATCTACGTTAAGATCTCTCTTAGTACGAAAGGACCAGAGAGAAAGTGTCTATGCAAGAAACGTAAGCACTTCAATTAAAAACATGCAACTAAGACGATGATTATTTTCTACTAACCACAAGGACATCGGAACACTTTATTTGATTTTTGGAGCCTGAGCTGGCATGGTAGGCACAGCTATGAGTGTGATTATCCGTGCCGAATTGGCACAGCCTGGTTCTCTACTAAAAGACGATCAGATATACAAAGTGGTCGTTACCGCACATGCGCTAGTCATGATTTTCTTCATGGTAATGCCAATAATGATTGGTGGATTTGGGAATTGACTCATTCCACTGATGATCGGTGCACCAGATATGGCCTTCCCCCGTATGAAAAATATGAGCTTTTGACTTATTCCTCCTTCCTTTATATTACTTTTAGCCTCTGCAGGAGTAGAAAGGGGAGCAGGTACTGGCTGAACTATTTACCCCCCTCTCTCTAGTAAAATAGCACACGCCGGAGGGTCCGTTGATTTAGCGATCTTCTCCCTACACCTTGCCGGTGCCTCTTCTATCTTGGCCTCAATTAAATTTATAACAACAATTATTAATATGCGGACACCAGGAATGTCTTTTGATCGTCTTCCTTTATTTGTCTGGTCCGTCTTTGTTACCGCGTTCTTACTGCTCCTTTCTCTCCCAGTCTTAGCAGGAGCAATCACAATGCTTCTTACAGACCGTAAAATAAATACAACTTTCTTCGATCCAGCAGGGGGAGGTGACCCAATTCTATTTCAACACTTATTCTGATTTTTTGGTCACCCAGAAGTATACATTCTCATCTTGCCGGGATTTGGTATGATCTCACACGTTATAGCTCACTACTCTGGTAAGCGGGAGCCTTTTGGGTACCTGGGAATGGTTTACGCCATGATTGCAATTGGGGTTTTGGGATTCCTTGTCTGAGCCCACCATATGTTTACAGTAGGAATGGATGTTGATACACGAGCATACTTCACTGCCGCCACGATGATCATTGCTGTTCCAACAGGAATTAAGGTTTTCAGATGAATGGCAACGCTCCAAGGGTCTAATCTACAATGGGAAACTCCCTTACTATGGGCCTTAGGATTTGTTTTTTTATTCACGTTAGGAGGACTCACAGGTATTGTTCTTGCCAATTCCTCCATTGACGTTGTTCTTCATGATACCTACTACGTAGTGGCTCACTTTCACTACGTTCTTTCGATGGGGGCCGTGTTTGCAATCTTTGCTGGATTTACTCACTGGTTTCCCCTCTTCTCTGGATATAGCCTACACCCGTTATGAGGAAAGGTTCACTTCTTCATAATGTTTGTTGGGGTCAACTTAACCTTTTTTCCTCAACACTTCTTAGGTCTAGCTGGGATGCCACGACGGTACTCAGACTACCCAGACGCTTACACACTTTGAAACACTATCTCCTCAATTGGATCAACCATCTCCGTGGTCGCTATGTTGTTTTTCCTCTTTTTGATATGAGAAGCCTTCGCTTCTCAACGAGAGGGGATCACCCCAGAGTTCTCACACGCCTCACTAGAGTGACAGTACACCTCCTTTCCCCCTTCTCACCACACCTTCGATGAAACACCCTCTACCATAATTATTGTGAAGTAAGTATCAGTTAAAGAGTTAGTTTAAGGAGAACCTCTGATTTCGGCTCAGAAGGTTTTGGTTCAACCCCAAAACTCTTGAAATCGCCCTGCTTATAGTTATCTTGTCAATGTTTTACCTGGGGTTTATGGGGATTCTTTTAAAACGGCTCCATTTCCTATCCATTCTATTATGCCTTGAGCTCCTCCTTATTTCCTTATTTATAGGAATTGCGATTTGAAATAAGAAAACAGGAGTCCCTCAGAAAACGACATTTAACTTATTGCTTCTAACTCTATCCGCTTGCGAAGCAAGCATAGGCCTCTCTCTGATGGTAGCACTTTCACGCACACATTCTTCAGATTTAGTAGCAAGACTAAGACTACTCCAATATTAATGGCAACTTGAGCACAGTTTGGTCTACAAGATGCATCCTCCCCTCTTATGGAGGAGCTCACATACTTCCACGATTATGCACTAATTGTACTTACCCTCATTACAATACTAGTTTTTTATGGGCTAGTCTCCTTGCTTGTGTCCTCTAGCACTAACCGATTTTTTCTTGAGGGACAAGAATTAGAAACAATTTGAACAGTGATCCCTGCTCTGATCTTAATACTAATTGCCCTTCCTTCTCTCCAACTCCTTTACCTAATGGACGAGGTTAAAGATCCCTTTTTGACTATTAAGGCAATCGGTCACCAATGATACTGAAGATACGAATACACGGACTACAAAGACCTAGAATTCGACTCTTATATGGTACCTACCTCGGACGTTTCTTTTGGCAACCCCCGTTTGTTAGAAGTGGACAACCGATTGATCCTCCCCATGCAAAACCCCATACGAGTTCTAGTGTCCTCTGCAGATGTGTTACACTCCTGAGCTGTTCCCTCTCTCGGAGTAAAGATGGACGCAGTCCCAGGACGACTCAACCAGACCACGTTCTTTGCAGCTCGCACAGGACTATTCTATGGACAATGCTCCGAAATTTGCGGGGCTAATCATAGATTTATGCCAATAGTCATAGAATCTGTCCCATTTAGTACCTTTGAAAACTGAGTTGCTCAGTACTTAGAAGAATAACAACCCTTAATTAGCTTATTTTAAAGCCTTAAACTCTTAATTTAAAAGAAATTAGCTAGTACCTATTATTAAGGAGTGCCACAACTAGAATTTACTTGATGAATCATAAACTTTTTCCTCATTTGAGTTTCCGTATTAATAGTCATTCCCTTACTATTAAATAGCTTGCCACCTAACAGCGCGAGTCAGTCCTCTTCCTTAACTATAAAAAAGACCACAACTAATTGACAATGACTATAACAGCAAGAATTTTTGGTCAGTTTTTTCCAGAAACCCTATTTTTTATCCCAATGAACGTATTTTCCATGGTATTTGCCCTATCCTGACTTGTATTTATTTACCCCGTAAAATGAGCCCCATCTCGATTCCAATCTATTTGGCTTGGTTTTCGAGAGAACATCTTGGAGATGATCTTCCAGAAAACCAGACCTAAAACTGCCCCTTGGGCAGGCTTGATAGCAGGAGTGTTTGTCCTCATTTTATCTGTTAACGTTCTAGGCCTTTTTCCCTATGCTTTCACGGCCACAAGACACATATCCTTGACCTACAGATTGGGTTTCCCTCTATGAATGGCAGTAAAAATTCTAGGTTTCTACCTTGCATTTAACAGTCGGCTAAGTCACTTGGTTCCACAGGGGACACCAAGCGCGCTAATACCATTAATGGTTTGAATAGAAACACTAAGCCTATTTGCGCAACCCATCGCTTTGGGCCTACGACTTGCTGCTAACCTCACAGCTGGACACTTGTTAATCTTCCTTCTTTCAACAGCTATATGGCTGCTTTCTTCTAGTTTAATAGTTAGGGTCCCAATCCTTATTATTTTTGTCTTACTGTTTGTGCTAGAGATAGGGGTAGCCTGTATCCAAGCATATGTATTCACTGCCCTAATTCATTTCTACCTACAACAGAACATTTAAATTATGGCTCATCAACACCCATATCATTTAGTAGACCAAAGCCCATGACCCTTGACAGGAGCAATTAGTGGCTTGATGATGACTTCAGGACTAGTCCTATGGTTCCACACCCAAAGACTAATTCTACTTTTAATAGGATTTTTATTACTAATAACCACAATGATCAACTGGTGACGAGATATAATTCGGGAGGCCACCTTTCAAGGCAGGCACACTGCTATTGTAGAAAAAGGACTACGGTACGGCATGATCCTATTTATAACTTCCGAAGTTTGCTTTTTTTTCGCCTTCTTTTGAGCCTTCTTCCATAGAAGATTAGCCCCGTCCATTGAAATAGGGGTAGCGTGACCCCCCACAGGAATAACCCCTCTTAACCCTTTTCTAGTTCCGCTATTAAAAACAGCCGTTCTTCTCTCTTCAGGAGTTACAATAACATGATCCCACCACAGAATTCTAGCAGGGAATCGAACTGAGTCTATACAAGCACTATTTCTGACAGTAGCTCTCGGTATGTATTTTACTGCTCTTCAGGCATGAGAATATATTGACGCCCCATTTACCATTGCCGATAGTGTCTATGGCTCCACCTTCTTCGTTGCTACAGGATTTCACGGCCTCCACGTAATTATAGGAACAACTTTCCTTATGGTATGCCTATTTCGGCTGGCAGGCCGCCACTTCTCAACCCATCACCACTTTGGGTTCGAAGCAGCTGCCTGATACTGGCACTTTGTGGATGTAGTATGGTTGTTCCTTTACGTATGTATTTACTGATGAGGATCCTAAAGAGAAGAGAGGAATTAAACCTCTATCGAACGGTTTCAAGCCGCATACATTCCTATCTGCCACTTCTCCGCATCATATATAAGTAATGACAACTATAATCTTCTTATTTAGTATAACTATTGCAGTAGCCGTAGTCTTTGGATTAGCTGCTCATGCTCTACCTAAACGCGCTAGAGATAGAGAAAAGAACTCTCCCTACGAATGTGGCTTTGATCCACTAAAATCCGCCCGATTACCCTTTTCATTCCGTTTTTTCCTTGTCGCCATTTTGTTTTTGCTGTTTGACCTGGAAATAGCACTGCTCTTTCCTTTACCAGCTGCTAGATTGATAACCACCCCCTCCACCTTGATTCCAGTCTCACTGATCTTCATGATTATCTTGACACTAGGACTAATTTTTGAGTGGGTGAAAGGAGGCCTAGAGTGAGCGGAGTAGAAAAACATTTAGAATAATGATTACCCTTATACTGTTTACTGTAGGTATAGCCACAACCAATTTTTTGGTCCCTAGGAACAAGCTATGAGCAAGAGCAATTTTTCAAACGGCATTGTTGTCTTTATTATCTCTAATTGTTCTAAACAACCACTGAACCTCTTCATGGCACAAACTCTCTTCTATCTTGGCCTCCGACACTATCTCCGCACCTCTTATTATACTTAGGTGCTGGCTGGCTCCAATAGCCCTAATAGCAAGAAAGGGCCACCTAAAAAAAACGAGAGACCTTGGTCAACGTGTTTTTATAACCATGGTTATTATAATTACAGGGGCTCTTATAGTTACTTTCTCATCCCTAGAGCTACTCCTATTCTATATTGCATTCGAGACTACCCTAATACCCACCCTTATCCTAATAACACGATGAGGAGCACAAATGGAACGATTCCAAGCAGGGCTATACTTTATGTTTTACACGCTATTCGGTTCTCTTCCACTCCTTATTAGCCTAATAGCCATATACGTATCAAGCTCTTCCCTGTCAATACCAAAAGTAGAGTTACTATGAACAACCAATGGATCAGTGGAATCATTAACAATGTGATGAGCCCTATCAATAGTTGCTTTTTTGATAAAGATGCCTGTGTATGGCTTCCACCTGTGGCTTCCAAAGGCACATGTTGAAGCTCCAGTTGCAGGATCAATGATTCTAGCAGCCATTCTACTAAAGTTAGGAGGCTACGGGCTAATGCGACTAATATCCCTGTTTTCAACCATATCTATGAAATATCTCTCATTAGCCCTCATAGTATTCTGCACCTGAGGGGCCCTAATCACTAGTATTATATGCGTCCGACAGACAGACCTCAAGGCTTTAATAGCTTATTCTTCGGTTGGACATATGAGAATAGTCGCAGCTGCTATATTCTCAGAGACAAGCTGAGGGATGAAAGGAGCCCTAATGCTAATGATAGCTCACGGACTAGTATCATCCGCCCTATTTTCACTTGCCAAAACCGTTTACGAGCGGAGAGGAACCCGGACAATTGCCATAACACGAGGTTTAAAGCTTCTTCTTCCTCTAAGGACACTCTGATGACTTCTAATGTGTGCTGCCAAATTGGGATTACCTCCCTCCCCTAACCTTATAGGAGAAATACTCATACTATCCTCACTTATTTCATGATCAGTATGACTCTTTCCCATAGTAGGGTTCGCCACAGTGTTCGGGGCTATCTATTCCCTAATGATATTCCAGCTCTCGCAACAAGGAACGCCTTCTGCGAGAATTATAAAAGTTTCTTCCTCTTTCTCACGGGAGCATTTGCTAGCCGCACTTCATATTCTGCCCTTAGTACTCATAATGATAAATCCTCTTTCAGCATTAGTTACCTGATTAAAGTAGTTTAAGAAAAGCATCAGCCTGTGGCACTGAAGACGCCAGTTAAACTCTGGCCTTAAATCCGAAATCTATAGGCTTGTCTTGGTCCTGCTAAGCCCAAAGACCTGCGGTTCGACTCCGTTGAGTTTTCGATGGTTATAGCTCCGTCACTCATAATTTCTTCATTAAACCTAGGAATACTTACGATTCTTCTGGGAAGGATTTTTTTCTTTTCTAAGTCTTACTTTTCTAAAAGAAACATAAATTTGCCCCTCATAAAGACCACTAGGGCCTGTTTAAGTACTAACAAAGACAGGGAAGAAACTATAGAGTATAAAAGAGGGCCATTTGCAATGGCCATTCTAAAGGCACTGGCCTTTTTATCAGTGCTCTCCCTGTTAGTCACCATAAAAGCGGGATTCACAGAAATAAAAATTACTCTCTCCTTGTGGCTAAGAAACACCCCCCTAAAAATTTCACTTAACTTCATCTATGATCAATACTTTCTAGTTTTTCTCTCAGTAGCCCTAATAGTTACATGATCAATCATGGAGTTCTCATTTTATTACATGGCAGAAGACCCCAAAAGAAACGCCTTCTTCCGTTTATTAACTATTTTTTTATTAAAAATGTTAATTTTAACCTGCTCGAAAAGCCTCTTCTTAATATTTTTGGGTTGAGAGGGAGTCGGTTTTCTCTCTTTTTTGCTCATAAGCTGATGAACTACCCGAAACGATGCCAGGAGATCAGCACTAGAGGCTGTAATTTACAACCGAATCGGAGACATCGGGCTTATAACGTTCATGGCTCTGTCGGCTCTTAGGTTTAACTCGTGGAACTTGACGGAAATACTGTCTTCTAACAAAGACCTGACGCCCCTATTGCCATTTTTGCTATTTGGGCTTGTCTTAGCTGCAGCCGGAAAGTCAGCCCAGTTTGGCTTACACCCATGACTACCAGCCGCTATGGAAGGCCCTACACCAGTTTCTGCCCTACTACATAGTTCTACCATGGTAGTAGCTGGAGTATTTATTTTAGTCCGCACCAGAGACCTGTTTTCCCTTTCCCCTCATGCCCAATCGCTGGTTTTGATTTTAGGGGGAACAACAGCACTGTTTGCAGCTTCAACTGCCATTGCCCAACACGACATAAAGAAGATTATAGCATACTCCACCACAAGACAGTTAGGGCTAATGGTTACTGCAATAGGCATCGGACAACCTGCTCTGGCATTTTTTCACATCTGTACTCATGCCTTCTTTAAGGCCATGTTATTCCTTTGCTCTGGGAGAGTAATCCACAGACTAAGAGATGAACAAGATCTTCGAAAGATGGGAGGCCTTAGAAAGCTCTTGCCTGTGACATCTGCCTGTTTAATTCTAGGTAGACTTGCCTTAATGGGCACCCCCTTTTTAGCAGGATTTTATTCTAAGGATCTAATACTAGAGGCTACAGGAGCTAGAGTTTTAAACCTCCTAGGAATTGTTTTAAGAATAGTAGCCACAATGCTTACAGCGGTATACAGCTTTCGAATTATATTCTTCTGCTTCTCCCTAAGCCCTTCTATAGCCCCCCTTTCTCCCATAGGAGAAGAGAACTCTAACCTCAAAAATGCCCTATTACGGCTCGCCATGGGAACAATAGCAAGTGGATGATTTTTCTCAAAATTTGTTTTTGCGCCACCTTCTTTCACTGTTACCTCAGTCACAAAGGGTATGCCGCTTATAGTCACCATTATAGGCATAGCTGCCCTCTTTGTCTCATTAATATTCTTCACATCTAATTACATAGCAAGGAATACCCATTCAACCACAACATTACAGTGGTTTTTCGTCGATATCACCCACTCAATAATTACTCTATTCTCTTTTATCTCCTCCCTTTTTATTTCTTCTCGAACGCTAGACCGAGGCTGGCAAGAAGAAATGGGCCCTCAAGGGATAGCACAAGCCTCAACCACCCTCTCTAAGATTAGCCAGGCAGGGCAAATAGGGCTGATTAAGCGATACATACTCTCTTCTATGACCTCCGTACTACTAATAATAACTATCTCTTTTTTAATCTTATCATAACCAAATAGCGCGGATTATTGTTCTTTCAATTCCTCGAGAAATTATTAAAGCTCCAACTAACGCTATAAGAAGCACAAACACACCTAAGATGACCAAGACGCCACCTCTATTATAAAAGGTACTTCTTCCAACTAATCTCTCGCCTCTAATAAAACAATGAAAAGTGTTTCTTAGGTCTTGAAAATTATCGAAAGACATAAAAACTCAAGAAGAAAAAAGAAAAGATAAGCCAACAACCTCCCCTAGGTTTTTTACTGAAGGGAATCGCTCAGCAGATATAGCGCTAGAATAGGCAAAAACGACTAGCATTCCCCCCATGTAAACAAGCAACAAAACAATGGCTACAAATGACCTCCCTAAAAAAGATAAGACCAAGCACCCAGAAACGGAAACAACCACCAACCCCAGGGCTGAATAGTACGGCGAGAGACTATAAAAAACTAAAGTCCTTCCAAAAAGCATAACTATAAGTGTTAAATATACTACCATTTATTATATATAAAGATTAAAGTTATGGCAGCTCCATTACGAAAGGAACATCCAATTTTCCGAATTCTAAAAAGTACATTCGTTGACCTCCCTCTTCCCTCCAATCTTTCCATTTGATGAAACTTCGGCTCTCTACTAGGACTATGTTTGATTATTCAAATATTGACTGGAATATTTCTAGCAATGCACTACACAGCCGATATTACCTTAGCATTTTCGTCTGTTAGACACATTTGCCGAGACGTAAAATACGGATGACTATTACGAAAAGTACACGCCAAAGGCGCTTCTCTCTTTTTTATCTGCATGTACTGTCACATAGGGCGGGGACTATACTATGGATCTTACAAAAAGATTGAGACCTGAAAAGTTGGTGTAATCCTATTTTTGGTTACCATCCTAACCGCCTTTATGGGTTATGTTTTAGTCTGGGGACAAATGTCCTTTTGAGCTGCGACAGTAATTACAAATTTAGTGTCTGCAATCCCCTACATAGGAACTGTTATAGTCCAATGGTTATGAGGAGGATTTTCCGTCGACAAAGCCACCCTTACCCGATTTTTTGCCTTTCATTTTCTTTTCCCTTTTATAATAGCTGCCTTGGCAATTATACACCTAGTATTTCTCCACAACAGAGGAGCCAACAACCCTGTTGGCCTTAAAAGCAATTACGACAAGGCCCCTTTCCATATTTACTACACGACGAAGGACACAGTCGGGTTTGTGCTTTTAGTGGCCGCGCTATTTAGCTTGGCTCTATTATTCCCAGGCGCCTTAAAAGACCCAGAAAAATTCATTCCCGCAAACCCACTAGTAACTCCCCCGCACATTCAGCCAGAATGATATTTTTTATTTGCATACGCTATTCTACGATCTATCCCAAATAAGTTAGGCGGGGTAATCGCCCTGGTAGCAGCCATACTAGTTCTGTTCTTGATGCCCCTCCTAAACACTTCAAAGAAAGAATCTAATTCTTTCCGACCGCTATCACAGGCAGCCTTCTGATTACTTGTCGCCACCTTTCTCATATTAACATGGATAGGCAGACAACCCGTAGAATACCCATACGTGCTACTCGGACAAGTGGCCTCAGTACTTTATTTTAGTCTATTTATATTCGGATTCCCACTAGTTTCTTCAATAGAGAATAAGATCATCTTTTCTTA